TATCCCCCTTTTTGATATGAAAATCTCATTGTGATCTCGTTCCCTTTTTTCTTTCATTTATACCGGAACAGTTGAATTCAACTCATTAGATAGATGGCAATTCCTGTAGATGGGAATTCCTGTCTCGAAAAAGTGTTTTCTCCTCTTTGTCTTTGATTTCTTGTCTATCTTCTTTCATATTCTATATCTATAGGAGGCTCCTATTCGGTCCAATCAAAAACTATTTTATCATTTCTGTATCCGCAATTCAATATAGGTGGATACATACCCTAAACATCTGTCTCTCTTCCACTCCTTTCCCCCAAAAATTTTGAATACTTGAACGGTCGATTCTTTTTTTTTTTTTTCTAAAAAAAATATTTAATTGTGATAAAAATTTTTTTATTTTATTATATATCGCTACATTAATTGTTATTTATTTATTTTTGTTCTATATATATATAATATTAATATATATATATAATATATAAAATATAATTAACATAATATTTAACGGTTATTTGAAATTATTTGAAATTCTATATTCTAGTCTTTAATCTTTAAATTAATAAAAATATAAAAATTATTAATATTAATAAATTATGAATTTAATTAATATATTCATAATCATAATAGCGAATATGAATAGCCAAGAATTTCATTTAACAAGAATTTAATTTAAATAGTTAATAGAAAAATTCTGAGAATGAATTCTTATGTATGTCGAATTTATGCTATGTGAGCCTGCTTAGCTCAGAGGTTAGAGCATCGCATTTGTAATGCGATGGTCATCGGTTCGATTCCGATAGTCGGCTTTTCTCTATTTATTTTATTCGATTCGATGTTTTACATTTACATTACATGATTGATAATGCATCTTTGAAATCACAGAATATTGAAAAAAAAAAGTGTCTTCTTCTTTTCGCAAAAGCCAATTTTTTTATTTTTTATGTTATAGGAATTTCCAATTATCTCATAAAAAGAATCCTTTTCTTTTTCTATATATAGAATAGAAAGATATAAAGATCTGGATATTTATCCAACTCATCTTTAATAGAATATAGAATAATACTTCAGTAAATTTGTCTTTATTTAGAATTTAGTTCATTTTTAGTTTAGATTTATTATGTAGAATGAAATGAAATTTCATCAATAAGATAAGAATAAGTTAATAATAATTAAATATAAATTAAGAAGAAGGAGTCTTTATGTCGCGTTACCGGGGTCCTCGTTTCAAAAAAATACGTCGCCTGGGGGCTTTACCAGGGCTAACTAATAAAAGGCCCAGAGCTGGAAGTGATCTTAGAAACCAATCGCGTTCCGGGAAAAAATCCCAATATCGTATTCGCCTAGAAGAAAAACAAAAATTGCGTTTTCATTATGGTCTTACAGAACGACAATTACTTAAATACGTTCGTATCGCCGGAAAGGCAAAGGGGTCAACAGGTCAGGTTTTACTACAATTGCTTGAAATGCGCCTGGATAACATCCTTTTTCGGTTGGGTATGGCTCCGACTATTCCGGGAGCTCGCCAATTAGTTAACCATAGACATATTTTAGTCAATGGTCGTATAGTAGATATACCAAGTTATCGCTGCAAACCCCGAGATACTATTGCGGCGAGGGATGAACAAAAATCTAAAGATCTAATTCAAAATTCTCTCGATTCATCCCCTAATGAGGAATTGCCAAACCATTTGACTCTTCAAGCATTCCAATATAAAGGATTAGTCAATCAAATAATAGATAGTAAGTGGGTTGGTTTGAAAATAAATGAATTGTTAGTTGTAGAATATTATTCTCGTCAGACTTAAACCTAACAAAAAAACTAATAAGAATAAGGGTTCGACTCCATTTTGCTCCCTTTTTTTTTTTCGGCGAAGTAAATTAACCTAAGGTTAAGATAAGATAAATAAGGGTTTGATCCGCATTTTTCTTCTGTTTAGGTGTCATAGACCGAGAGGGCTATTTTCATTCCTTGTCTTAACAGTCTTTTCCGTACCAAAGCCATTAGGAATAGAGAATCCATATCAAAGAAAGGTCTAACTGTTGGAATAGTCGTATCCATCGGTAATTGCTATTTGATCTATTGTGATTAGTAAGATCGGTAAATTAGGTGAAGGTAAGGAGAGAGAGGGATTCGAACCCTCGGTAAGCAAAAGCCTACATAGCAGTTCCAATGCTACGCCTTCAACCACTCGGCCATCTCTCCTACATAATGATTATGATCAAAAAACCGAAAATCGAGTGAATAGCGAATCATTCATATTAGATTCTTGGGTAGGTACAAGCAATCAATTCTAACTAGAAAGCGATAAAATAGAAAATTTTTCATCATAGTAACAACAGGATCCTTCCTTCTAGGCTGGGGGAATAAAGAGAATTTTCTTACAAAAACTATTCAAAAAATTCTATTCATATTCATGTTTGCAAAAACAACGTCTCTTCTTTTTCTGATTATCTATTTATACTATACCGACCGGATTAAATCAATAAATTAGAAATTCTAATGAATCGGCTG